AACCGACGTTACAACGTTCTTTTTTTTTACAGAGTCAAAACAAAACTTCAATCTTTAAGCATGGGCGGTGGTCGAATGAATAGAATGTCCGAGTAAGGAGAACTATCCAAGCTTCTTCACAAGCGAAGGAATTGCAGCCTAACCATCTGTGAGATCGGAGACTTCGAGAGGCTCTGACGCCCTCTTTAACGCCACTCTTTCCGAGTCTCGGACATGAAGCTTACGATTGATTTTGTTAGTGAGAAGCTCAGTTTCGCTTTAAGCCCGACAAGCGGGTGGTTTGGTTGGTTGTTGATAGAGGACTCGAAATAGCTTTATTTGCACTGTTCCCTTCTTTATCGAATAGGGGTTCCTCCGTCACTTCAAATTTGACTAGGGATGATAACCAGAGAACGCTCTCCACTAAGACTCCCGTATGATATGCAGGTTAAAGCTCCCGTTTCAGATGCTGAAGGCTCGTTGAGACCTCTTATCTCATACCGCTTCGTCCTACTTCAGCTAAATGGAATCTTTCGTAAAGCCATCCTGAAAGTAAGGTAGCATATAGATTCTTCGACCTCCCGGTCCTAAGGAAGTAATCTCGATAGGAATGCCCGTCTACGTCAGAGAAAAAAGATACTTCCTCCCTTTTCTCGATAAAGTATACTATTTATTCTGCTGCTGTTTCTCATTTTCAAAACATCTTGAGACAGATCTTGCAATGTGAACAGCAATTTTCAGTTTGAGAGAGTCCTTACTTGCCTTTGAAGGTTGATTGGGTGAGTGTTTCGTGGCTGGCCTTTCTCCTCATCAACTAATTAATGCCTCCGGACCTCTCTCTTTTGAAACTAAATATGCTGAACAAGAATAGAATGAAACTAGCCTAGAGCAGATAAGGTCTAGGCCTTTCACCCCTTGCCATCCTTCTCTGTGAAGATAGACTGCTGTTTATTGCCCAAGTGCGAGATTGGCAGGAATTGCGTATTCAAGTCTATCTGAGACTATCTATCTAGTACGATCCAGTCATTCAGTACAGTATCTTCGCAAGGTCTTTATGGAATTCTTATAGCAGGTCGGTCTAGGTAGTTGATATTGCTCCTGAGACCTTCGTAGTTTCCTGTTTCGTTTGTGCATCTTTCTTTCTTTCCTTTTGTTCAAGTCAATCAAGAGGGAAAACTTATACTATGATGGGGTATTTGATTGGGCCTTCCTATGCTGACGAATGCATCCTTCCTCTTCTCAAGCTATAAGAAGTACGTACTTTCAGATGGAAAGGATTGAACTCTAACTCAGAAGTGGAATTCACAGCTATTACTACTATAGTTGTCTTTCATTAACAGTTCCTCCTGTAACTCAAGAATTGTAAGTTGATTCATAACCACGCTAGTAAAGTTGCCTTTGGAATAGGAAGTTGAGTCCGATCTTGGTACTCTCGCTAAAGTTTGTTGACATTTAGCCCTCTAGAATAGATTGATTTACTGTAGTCCCCATCCGAGTAATGAACTCTAGAATTGACTTCTCCCCAGACCCTTCACTATCTTGTCCAAGTGTTTAATTGGCTTCGACGCCTGGACTTTTATCTCTAGATACTCTTTCCGGCTTCATTTACGGATCCTGCAACTATAGAATGACCAGGATTTGATCCCGTTTAACCTTCCACTTCGGCTAGATAATTGCCAAGCCCAGCTGTAACTATTTAGTTTACACCCTCTACCGCAGCTTGACTTTTCAGCTATCGAACGTGGCCTTCTACGCCTGCTTGCCTTCTATTTGACATCCCTATCACCTGGCGGCTAAACCATCCGTTGATGAGGGAACTATTGAAGCTTCTAAAGCAGCCCTTTCCGCTGCTCCTACATCTATCTAGGAAGGAAGTCCACTACGGTATGGAGGAAGTAGTCGAATAAACTGATACAGCAGGCCAATCAAAGTAATCATCTGCCGATTTCGTAGGGTACCGTACGCCCTTTGTCTATGGATTCTAAGGAAAGCATGCCATATGATACGGGACTCTAAACCATCGAATCGAGCGAGCCTATTTCCCGTCTCCTGCTTTCATAGAGATCTTTTCTTCTCTGACCGCCGGCCCTGGGAAGTAGGTTAATCCACAAAAGCACTAGCAGTGCCAGTAGTTGGTACGTGGATATCATCAGGATGCTGCTTGACTAGCTCTTCATCCATGATCTTCACTGCCATCTTTCTAGCACAATCACCTTTCTGGCTGGAAGCTGTACCTATATCATGATCGGGCACGCAAGGTTCTTCTTTTATATTGTTACAAATGAACTCGTAGGCTCTTCCTGCATCCATGCATAAAGAATTAGTCAGTAGGGTCCTCGAAGCCCGCCAAAGGGGTAAGTAGAGTGATTCCTCTTGTAGGGGATCGTAGCTAGTTATAGTATCACACGATTCTTTCATCTTCTTTTCACATTCATTCTAATTATAGTTGGAAAATTGGCTACTTTATAAGGCTAAGCAAAGGTTTTCAATCCAAAGCTTTGAAGAAAGAAGAAACTCCGGGTGGAAGGTTCAAGGATTATTCTGATTGCACGAGAGATTGCCCTACCAGCTAACTCCTATTGACCTTACTAAAACAAAAGCACTAAGACTTATACTAGCTAACACAGAAGAGACACCATAGGAAAGGGCACACCTAACCATTTTTTTTTTCACAAGGTTACCCTCACCACTGTCACTTTGATCAATACCTTGCTTTACTGTAAAAGATCCTTACACAAAGTTTCTTCCTAGAAGACACTGTGCCTGAACTTATGACACATACCTACTTCCATCAACCACATCTTGCTATCTTTCACACGAGGGTGAGTTCTTGCGGGCTGACGTTGTGAACAAAGCAAAGACAGCTGGGTCTGTGAGTGAGCCTAGACTCTCTCTATTCGAGTGAGTTCCACTTTTCTTGAAGTGTAATACCCTTACTGCCAGTTCCCTCTTCCCGGATCTAAGGGTTAGCTTTCTAATTCATAGATAGCCCGAGAGGAAGTCTAAGGTTTCAGCTTCAAGTGGACAGCTTTCTTCCTAAACATCCGAGTTCGAAGCGAAGGCCCTTCTCTGCTGATTCGTCCTAAGATAAGGAAGAGCTTAACCCACACCCAAAGCAAATTCACTTCCTCTTCCCTTCCTCACCTTCAAGACAAGCACCACTTTTCCTATCTTTATCCTGCAGTTTCACCACAGGAGCACTGCGTCTTTCCTTCCTATCTTGATGAATCTACTTTTTACCGGTTGCTGAGGAAGTGAGATACGTAGCCAGATCAAATCAATTTCCAAGGGGGTATTAGTTTCAAACTAAAGGGATTCCTTCGATACCCGATCAACCAAGGTCTTTTACCAGCTTTTTGAGTAGTATTCTACTTTACCTTACCCTCACGCCTTCCCTTTTTCTAAAGTAGGAATGGATTATCCTGTGGTGTTGCTATCTGATGCTTCAGATTCATTGAATTCCCTCCCCTCAACTTATTCTGATTTCGAGGCCCCCTATAAGATAAGACTTTGCTATCTCTTCCTCCTTGTAGGTTCAAGCGCAAGGCTAACAATGCCTATCTTGGAAATGCTCTAAACCGTAGAATCACAACAGCCTTTCTCTTAGGGCAACAGGGGAACAAGGAACCAGGGAAAGAACCAACACAACTTTCTTGACTTCCTAGGCGACTCTACTTCTTTCTTCAGTTTCTTTTAGAAGGGAAGAAATGAGATCGATAGCGGGAGGTGCACAAAGGAAGTGAGCGAGCCATCTTCTCCAATCCAATAAGAAAGGAGCTAATCATCTCTTGTCTTCGGTAGGTCGTCGCATATAACAAGAAGAAGGGATTGGTGGGATCTTGAGTTCATGTCTGCAGTCTTGAAGTTGATACCATATCCAACGAGAAAGAATATGAAAGAATATGAGACATGAGGCTAGAGCCAAGAAGCTTCTCCGTGGATGACAGCTAAATTGAAGCTCTCCAGAAAAAAGAAGAAGAAAGGTCGAGTCACACTACATCGGGCTACGTCACAATAGTTAGGAATTGAATGCGCTGTGAAAGAATCTTCCTCCATCAATTTGGACAGATGATCTGATATTCATTTTCAAACTAATGCCACTAATGACCCAAGGAAAGGAAGAACTGAACTTCAAGCTGGGGAAGGAAAGCTAGTAACTGATACGCAAAACTAACAGGCAAGCAAAGCACAAAAGGCACCCCGACGGCCTCATCAATCGAGGAAGGAAGCATGAAAAAATCGTTGAAAAAGCCTTCTTGCTATTGAGCGGGCTTTCATAGGCCTTTGGTTTGGGATATTTGATTGAATCAGAGAATAGGTTCTTACAGTGCCCGGAATTGGACAAATGAATGAAGATGGCATGAAGCCGATAGCTGCTTATCCGGATCCGGGCTTTCTTTTTCTTAAGGCGGGAAGGAAAGGCAAAGGCAAGTAAATGTTCACAAAGGAAAGTTCCTCTTTTAGTCGAGTCATTTCATACCTTTTTCTAATAAGAAGGCTAAGCTTCATAGCTCCAACCTATACAAGACAAGGGGCGCTTACTAAGCGCAGCTTCTATCCCGGCCAAGCTAACAAAGCGGGGGACCTAGGTGGGAATTGTGAAAGAAAGACCAGGGGAAGCATTGACACTATGGAAAGAATCTATCTCTGGCAAGGGCAAAAGCGATAGGCCAGATTAACGAGGAAAGGGGGACTGGTTCAACCTCAGGAATGAGAGCAAGCAAGTCCAGATTTGTTGTGCAAGTCACTGTCTTTATCCGATCCGATAAGATAGATCTGATGCATATATAGTAAAGAAAAGCTCTTCCGCAAGCCATTTGGGGAAATTCCCTAACTTTGAACGAAAGAATAGTAAGCTTCTTTCCTTGCTACTTGAAAGAATGCCTTGGCACACTCATACTAGAAGTCAAAGAAAGAACTCGGGTCTAAGCTCTCAACTTCAAGGAAGGCGTTCCTCGAGAGCAGGAATGTCATCTACCTTTCCAACGGAATCTTTGACCGGCTAACGTGAGTTCTAGGAAAAGAGAGAGACTTTAAGCTAAAGAAACCACTTTTTTTTACCTAGACATTCTTCTAAGAGTTCAGGGCTAATAGGCCCAGTCTGATAGTTATTGGCTGAGAACATAGAGCGGGGAAAGTTCTTACTTTGTGGTTCCCTAAGAGCAGTTACCTCCTGTCCCGGAAAAGCCTAACCTGTCTAGCCGGAAAATGCCTCCTTTTTATTACCTCCAATAGATAAGTTCTAACACTGCAAGGTGTTATTCTGGGAGTGTTGCATGCCCAATAGAAATCTTTCTTAGACTTTACCCCTTACAGAGAGAATAATACAAACTTGAATACCCGAAACTCCAACGGAAGAACTCCGGCAAAGACTTCCACTATGAGCTCGATTGTTCCGCTTAGGGCCCGTAGGAATCTGAAGCCTTAGACTTCTTACACCGGGACAAATGAAACTACTATATCCGGAAAACTTCTACTCTGTCACTGTTTCCCGCGGTTCAGAATGAGCTTCTGCGCCGGAAGCCCCCGAATCTTACTCAGTGGGCATCATAAAGAGCTCTAAAGGGGAGGAGAGGACCTATACCTAGGAAAATAATGAGTCAAGCCTGAAAAGAAAGTCGAACCGCGAAGGCAAGTATCCTCGCCCCCGCGATGGGAACTTTCAATAAAGCACAGTCGAGTGCTTTACCTACCAGAGGTATCTATAGAATGAAAGAATCATTTTATGCTTCCTTGGCCATGTACAACATGGATTAGCATTATGTCATTCCTACAATTCCTACAAGTGATCCACCTTCCAGTATTTAAAGGAGAGGACTTCGATATATTATATAATATGTTTCTTTCCATTCCTCGTGAGCCACTTATTTCTCCGAAACAAGAGATCAAAGTGATTTTCCTCCTTTTTCCCAATAAGTCGACGGCCTTACACCATTGGGATACTTCGAATAAACTAGCGTACATATAGGATACACCAGTGCTAAAACCCTTTCTCAAGAGATCTTCCAAACTGTTGGGGTCCTTGCTCCGGATGGTCTTCCCCCGGTGTGAAAGCAGTTGGTTCCGTAGTTTTAGAATTCTGCTGATCCCAAGTACTCCATCTCCATCATTGCATATGAAAATATAGAAAGTAAAGAAGAAAAGGCATAACCAGAAGAATTGTGAAAAATAAGTGAATTTATCCAGTTGAGGCATGATTAGATTAATTGATTTCAACAAAATGATTCCCTCCAGACAGCTTCACTCCGTCAAGCCTCTAAGAGTAGTGAAGAACTATAGAAAGTTGTGGTTGGTTGTTGACCAGCAAAAGCATGGGAGAAAACCAAGAAAAAGGGGGCATAGAGATTTCTTCTCTTATGAGATTGATAGTTTGATCGCGGGGGCGGCCCGGCAGGCTAGCGATCAGAAAAAAAAATCGATTCTATATATGTTATGGTATGGAAAAAGATCTGACTTCGTTAGAAGAAGATGAGCTGCCTAGATCTTTGTATGTACAGGTCTCGGTAATTGAAGAAAGAATGCCCAGGTGATTAAGCCCGGTAAGACCCCGTGATAAGACATTTTCCGCAATACAAAATAACAACGGGGGATAAAGGATCCCCCTGTCTCACACCGCCTAACATGAGAAATATCCTTTTGGAGAACCATTAACCAAGACAGAGAGCTTGGCAGAGGAGAGGTGCTTTAGCAACCCGAGTGAAACGAGAGGAACGAGAGTGAAACGCACTTTAGTGACTAGAGAACTTCTTTCTCTAGGAGAGGGAAACAGCCCGGATCACCAGCTAAGGCCCCTAAATGGCCGCTCAGTGATAAAGGAGGTAGGGGTGCAGAGACAGCCAAAGAGGTTTGCCTAGAAGCAGCCACCCTTGAAAGAGTGCGTAATAGCTCACTGGGAACGGATTAGCTTATTGGCAGCTCCGATGCCGCCACGGAGCCTTCATTCGCCGGTTCTTGGCACTTGGGAGTGGTTCAAGCTAAGCCCCCCGGAAATTGAAAGAAGCTCCGGCGGGCGGACCCAGCTTCTGGCTCTCTTGATCAGGCCGTCGTATTTTGGATGCTATCACATAGCCCTGGGAGCCACTCCTATAGACCAGCAGAATTAGATGAACGAGCTAAAAGTACTATTCCCTTTATGACCTAAAAGAAGCCCTACCTACCATTATATTTAATAAAATGAAAGTCAAGCATTTTTGCTCTTTATTTCATTTTATCTGTCGCCCCATTCTTCCTCCTTATCTCGAACTCGGAAGAAAGAGTATCTAAATAGGTCTTTAGAGGACTATGCCAAGTAACCCCAGAAATTTTTTTAGGTGGATATTTTCCGTGGGAATTAACTTTTCTTTTTCATTTATGTAAACGGGGAAGAATGAAAATAGAAATGGTTGCTCTACCCGAACTGAGTCTTATTCCTCGGCTTTGACTTCGAAGATACTCAAGTCTACTCTTTAGCGAGGGACTACTTTCTTTGCCGAGGGAAATGTGCCTACTTTATTGTTTATTGGCTGAGGGATTGGAGTAGACCTACCTTCATCCATAACTGGTTAAGCGGATCCTGGTTACTTTCTTTCACTGCCGAAACTTACCTTGCTCAAAAGGTACTAATCCGAACTAAGACCCGCTACTCCAGACATCGGGATAAGAAGATTAGGACTTTCAGCCTTAACTTCTTGTTGAGAGGAAGTAAGGAAGTATGGTTTCGAATCCGAAGTTAGGCTAGAGCTGCTGTGTCTTTGGAAGGTTAGGTGCCCTCTGCAACCTCTTTCTCTTTGCCTTTTCCTTGGATTCTAAAGGGTAGAGAAGAAAAGCGGTGCACGGATCGGATCATCTTTAGTTTTGGTTCAAGAGAAAGTCTTTCTTCTGTTTTCAGATATACCATTTCCGGACATCAAGGAAATGCCCAATTGCTTTAGCCGCCTACCTTATTTTAAGTGCTAGTGTTGCTTGTTCCTTGTTCTAGCTCTGTTTTCCGATAAAAAGTAGGAAGAAAGATACAAACTAATCTATTCTTCTATCCCAGTGTGCTCTAACCATAAAGGAATTATGAAAGATCCAACTACCGAGCTATAAGAAGAGAGCTACTAGCTGCTAGGCTACATTCCCATCTAGCTACTATAGCTAGCAGACCTTAGCTTAGTATGGTGGAGGCTCGTCGAGACCTCTTACATAGTGCTCTATCCCTATAAGAGCATACCAAATGACCATATTAGCATAATATTTTAGCATACTCTCTTTCTTTGGAAAATGGTATGATACTCGATCTAGATACTAACATATTCAACCACGGATTAAGTCGACATAACATCCTCGCGTTCAGTCAGGGTTTTCCAATTGGATTACCTTGCCGGAATTGGATAGAAGTAGGGCTAGACGCGCCTTCGGCTGCGCCTTCTGCTCGAGCTCGCCGTAGGAAACTTTCCCCAAGGTTTCAAGATCCATCTTTCAGGTTCCTTTCAAGCTGTAAGGCTCGCTCTGTTCTCAAGGCTTGGTAGCTCTTCACAAAGTCCTCCTTTTTCCACGAGTTGGAACCGTGCCGACACATTTTCATATCGTCCCCCAGTAATAGAAGTGGTAGGTTTCTTCCCTTTCTATTATGTATGACGCCTGAATCCTTCAGCTACATCTAAAGAATCCCCACAGACTTGATTTAAACCACTATCTATGCTTCCTTTAGAGAAAAAAGATCTCACAAGGCAAGGGATTCGATACGCCCCAACCTTACTGACTCTCGTAAACTTCCTGACTCTCGTAAGCAATTCTGACCTTTCTGGACCTTACTTCGTTCCTGCGCTCACTTCATCAGCTGACTGAACCATCCAAATTCTGCTTTTTAGAGCTGTTCAGATAAACGAAAGGACCGAAAGCTTCTAGCTAGAAACTTAATGTCATTATGTTAGCGATTCTACCTACCGTACCCATTACACTAGAAGAAGATAGGCAAACTACCTTGACCAAGCAAAAGCAAATGAAGAAAGGAAGGGACGAAAGTGACTCGAGCAAAGCGAGAGGGATGAAATGAATAAAGGGTTATCTTGGATTCCGACTTGGAAGCTTGAATAGTGATAGATAAGACAACTCAACTAGATTTCACGTCTTTTCTTGAGAGTGCCTTTGCCGAAAATAGAATATATACTTTCACTTAGGGATAGGGAGGGGTATGCTCTTCTCTAACTTCTCCGCCCTTTCATTTGAATAGTCTCACTCGGGCAAGAGTGCATGTAGATTTTGACTTCTTCGAAAAGTGGGTTCTTTCAAGATTAGGATTTTTCTGTTTTGCGACGGGGAAGGATACTAGGGCTCTTGTTCTTTGCTTTCTCGCATCACTTCACTATGTATGTGGTGTGGGCCCCGATCGTGCGTACCTAAATCGGAGCGTTTACTGATTCTGCCTTGCTCGGCAATGAGAGATTGCTGACAAGGACAAGGGCAATGCAGTCTCGTCAGATACTGGCTAGTCAATCAGTCTACCGAAATGGATAATGCTGGAATTCGCTAAGAGGTTTTGGTGGGATCCAACCTTTCGCCTATTTCGCTTAAATGCTAGTCTCGCGTATTATTTGTGCCTTAGCAAATTATTAGAAAGACATCTGGATGAATCTGATTGGCGGGTGCAGGTTTCAGGGTTCGTGTATTTATTTGACAATCTCGTAGAAATGCTTGCCTTTGAAGGTGGCAGCTGCTAAGCAGTGACCTCAATGCCTTGAAACACAGGAGTGGTGGTTAGGGCCTAAATCCCGGACTTTGAGCAACTTCGTCAAGGTCTGACAAGCAATTTCCCGGTGCCTGAAGGTAAGAAAGGTCTATTTGAGTCCATCTTGTATCGCAATTTGCCCAATGGGTGGTATGACTGGTAGATCTCTTTTTACTGTAAATCCGATCTGATCATTTCTGACTGATGCATCGATGATCGTTATGGAAGCGTATGAACTTTGACCTCAACTTTTGATTTTTCGCTCTTATGATCTGTGTAGCATAGATCTTTCACAGTATCCAACTCCGTATAATTGTGAATTTCCTGAATGGATGGTGCCTCGGGACTTCCTACTGGTTCCTCTTGTACCAACATAGTTGAAAAGTGACCAGCCTTAGTAACCTTAGGTGCATCTGAGCTAGAGAGTTAGAAAGAAGTTCTCTTCGTCCCCTCGTTCTCTTCTTTTCAATTCAGTTCAGTCACGATCATTGTGAGGTTGAAATCTGGATCTGGGAAGCGCTGGTTCAAGTCCAGCTCAAATACCTTTATCTTAATAGAACGATATTCTCAGTGAACACAAAAGTTAGGAAAGGTTCCAACGGTGACCGGCTCAGTGAGCAGGCGATTTCGATCCGATCTCTCACTTGAAGAAAGAGATTCTATTATTAGCAATAATGAGAAAGTGCTGGGTAAGGCGTCGGTGAACAAGACCCCCCAGATGGGTAGTTCAACATCAAATGATTAGAATGCGGCGAAGATGAACAGCACTTGGCCGGGAAAACTTTCGTAAGAATTCCGCTTTATTAAACTTTCTATTTATGTAGACTATGGATCTGACAAAATAGATTGGAGAACCTTTGCACCAATCAGTGATCGACTCGGATAAGCGAAGGAAAAGAGCGGGCTATCTCAAAATAGTTGATCTGCAATCTGTATGAGGGATCGATCGCACCAACGAGAGTGATGAGAAGCCTCTACGTCCGTCTTCGTCTGAGAGCTCAATTTCCATTCTTTTTTGCCTTCAGCTCGACTCAAGTTCTGTCAAGACTGAGCTTCTTGCGTCATTACCATTCTCTGCATCGTTTACTATCTATAGTGGTGTCGGAATTGTAGAAAGAGTGATTTCATTATTGCCTATTCTAGCGAAAGCACCCATCAAAGTGTTAACCATTGTAAGGCGTATTCTCAAAAAAAATGCCTATATCTATGGCCGTGGCAATAGGAGCGTGATTTGGTAACCAATCTGGCCACTGACTGTTAGTAGATCAAATTCTTTCTTTCATTCCAAACAATTTGATTAGAAGCACGTAGGTTTCAAGTCATTTCTTGCTCTCCTCGTCTAACCTTCGCGTTAGCTTCATCGATCTTACCTACCAAAGAAAAGGCCTGCTCAGGATATCTGACTCTTCGGAAAGGATATCAGTTGAAAACCTCCCATTCTTACTTTCCTGGTTCTGGGATTCCCATGTTGCCTGTGCCCTCCACTGCTGTTAATGGTTCTTTCCATGTGGGATTACTGGGATTACTAGTTCTCACATTCCTAACATTCCTAGCATTCCTAACTTTCAAAAATCGTTCTTGCTTACTCTTCATTTGTTTCAGTCCCCTGTGCGGGTGCTTGAATCTCTTAAAGGTTAATCACGTTCTACTTTTGCTAAGGGCCTTTTTCTTTCAGGACGCTCTACGGGCTTCCTTTTATACAGCTTGCTTGTATCTACTTTATTCGGAAATGGGGAAGTTTAGCTGGTTTTTCAAACCTCTTTCTTTTTCACACGCCCATAATTTTGTGGATTTGTGTTCGACTTATTTGAGCCTGCTTACGATCCAATCTTTCTATTCTATGAGTTAGCGCTCCGTGTAAAAGAGAGAACAAGCGTTCTCGAGGCTAGATCGATTAGCGAAATTCAATCACAGCTTCTACTGTAAGAAAGACTGGCGGAGAAAGCAGTAAGAGCTGATACGATCAGATGCAGAAATCTCATTAACAGCGATGAACAATATATAAAAAGATATGATATTCTAATGGCTCAAGTCCCACACGTGCTCCTTCTTACAACCTATCTAAGAGGCAACCAATTTACTTCTATGGTTATTTAGATGGTTTGCAGTCGTAGAGAATACTTTTTCCTGTACCATATTACTGTTCTTATGAAGGATTCCCACCTACCGAAGAGAGTGTTTAGCGCCTTCCATAAGTCAACCTAGACATTGCAATCAGATCAACTACTTCAATGTCTTCTGGGCCTTTTGTTTTGGAAGCGAGATGGTAATGGGCGCTGCTGTTTAAACGTTTTCATTCCTGCAATCTTTAGATCGTTCCTAGCCCGGCATAGGTAATCGAGGAGAAATGAGCTAGATCTTAACGTCCTGCTTCGAGAAGTCCACCACCAGCTTCATCTGGGGGGTGCAGGATATTTTTCTCCGAAATGAACTATAATAGATAAATCCCACCTCCATTATATGATTAAAGGGCTTAGAGGCGAAAACTCTTCCACTCCCGCCTAATTATAATTATGATAAGGGGGCGTCAAAAGAGAAGGATTCGACTTGCTACTCGCTAGGTTTACGAATTCTATTCATTCCTGGATTCGGTTAAGCTTTCGATAGGCTCAGAGGTATCAATCAACCCTATGATATTCGCATGGGGTTCCTCGTTGAATCTTTTCTTCAAAGTGTGGCGACCAAGCACTGCTTATCATGTTCGCCAACGCTTTTCCCTTGTGCCCTGGAAATGGATTAGCATCCACATCGCCTTGAAGCCTAAGCTCTCCGGCCTTGTTCCACAACCTCCCTTTCTTCCACCATCAGGCCTTTTTCGGAACAGTTGTCACAGAAGGTAGCTCGATAACCTTATCTTCCAGCCATTTCTTAAAAATAACCCTAACGTTCTGTGCATGGCAACTTTGGCGGTTGGTAGCCGTTTTTGGGTTTTTCTCAATTAGAGTCGCAAGGAGTTTGCTGCTCGTTGGTAGTGGAATGCTTCCTTGAGATCTATCTCTCCGGGGCGGTTGAGAAGTGATCGATTCGCTTTTCAAGAATCTACTAGCTAGTATATAAAGAACAAGCATCAAGAAGTCACTATATCTACCATTTCATTTTTAACGAATTCTAGAAAAAGATTGAGGTACAACGCGTGGCGAAGCGGCTACGTAGTCATTAAGGAAGCACAGAAAGATGAAGAACTTATCAAGCACCCAATCCATACTTTGTCTCACGTCAAATGGATTAGCGGAAGTCAACTTCTTCCTACTTATTTTTGCATGGTAGAAAGTAATAGCATATCCCTCTTCCTCCACAATTCTTTCTAGATCAGTTACGTGTGATCAATGCAGAAATTCCCATCTTGAATAAATTTAGGGGTTCGACAGGAAATTTCAATCTAATCCATTCTTGGGGTCAAAGAATCCACTCTTTTTTGAACTTCATCTTCTTCCTAGTTCAGATATTGAATCAAAAAGTAAGGCCTATGCCCCACGAGGTACCAGAAAAAGAAGGAGGATGAAAGAATCAGTCCGAGGCCTTGCTCTGAGCAACCTATATCCTTTCCCTTCATCTTAGTTTGAATAGGACCAATTCTAAACCTTCCCTCTTGCTGCTGCTTCACTTTCTGTATCGGAATCTAAGTCACTCTCTCTACCACGGAGAAGAAGTGAATTACTTTGATCGCTATGGTTGATGCTCTGAAGGTGGTGAGTGATCTTCAGTTATTTGCTTTGTCCATTTACCTGCTTGCTGGCGATAGCGCGACGTTGCGCTAACCTACTCATCTCTTTTCTTGCTGGTAAAAGAGTCAAATCTTCTATGTTCGCACTCCCATCTCGATCTGGTATCGATCTCAGAATAGAAAGAAAGTCATTGCAAACTTTCCATATTTAATGATTGGACAGAGTTCTAGCTCTTGGGCAGATGATGAAAAGAGACCTGGTTAATGGCTATCTTTCTTCTCTTTCTTCCCTTCCCCAGCTTTGAAGTAAAGGCAAGTAACTTCTTCCACTAGTGGGACATGCCCAGAAGGAGCTAGCTGCTAGAGTAGGTTGCTCGAGAAGGCTGTTAGGGTAATAAAACAAACCTGCAATCGAATCCCCAGCGACTGTTCTCGCTGTTGTCGGAATAAGCGCTGTTAGGAGTAGCACTAGCATTAGCAGGAGCAGGAAGAGTAAGTAGCACTATGACTTTCATTTTGAAAGAATGGGTGCAGCTTATATAAGATCGGATGCAGACGCTTTTGGGACATGAAACGGCTATTTCTCCTAGCTAGTACAATCTTGATGCCGAGACTAGATTCTAAACTAGGGTTTGGAACTGGTAGTGTCAAAGAGGCGATTCTCAACGCATCTGAGAAGGCAAGTCAAAGACTTGTTTACTGTTTCGAGGTTTAGCAAGAGGACAGGATAGGCTAAAGAGAGGATGAGGTATGCTTCACCCTTTGAATAGCAGGAATTCGTAAGTGGAAAGACCTCGCACTTCACACTATACATAGGCTGCTAGAAAGAAAGACACTTCGTACCTTTTAAGCTCCTCACAGAAAAACGGGACTAACCAAGGAAGGCGAATGAGCAATACGTAGAGGTTTTGATTTTCCTATGGATTAGCGGTACGATTACGATGCTTGCTCCGAATGGAAGAGGGACCCTTTTATTTACCCGGAGCAGTGAGCTTAATACCTAAGCCTGTAATTGACGGCTGGAGGGAGCTATCCTACTTTGTTAGGAGCTGGCTAGGAAGTGCCCTACGTGACATTTCTTTCCTAGGACTATTTAGGGTAGGGAATTTCTCTATTTGATTGAAGGCTTTTATTCGTGTACGGGAATTAAAGTGATTAGAACAGAACTGAGCTTGCCAGCCAGGAATGAAGAAGCAACGGACGCTATTCGTGGACAGAGCAGCGGACAGATAGAGGTTTTGTTCGACATAGTCCCTAACGTGATACGTCTTCGCCATGTGCTATTACTACTCTTGCTTGTAAAGTCCTCTAAATGAGTGTTGAGTCTACTAACAGCACGTCAACAATCTCTTTCTTCATATACTATACCGTCCGGTTTTATATCCGAAACAAGAGATATGACACAAGAGAGAAAGATAGATATTCCCCTGATAGGAAGAAGACAGAGTGCAGTTAGCAACTCAGAACACAGATTCGGATTAGTGCAAATAGAACTAGCTAAATTCAAGCGGTGAGTAATCCGAGTCCTTCTTGCTTGAAAGGAGTTGGCTTCTCTAGAAGCCTACTAATAATAGTATGAGGTTAAGTACCAGCTAGCATTCCGGAGATTGCGGGGGGTATTTGACCGCGGCGGGATAGAGTCTTCCTTCTACGATTCCGAACGGCTGCTAATGCCAAACCAAGAGAGCTACTAGCTAGGCAACAGGCGCTACCGGTGCTATAAGCGCTTAATGGCAGAAAAGACTCAGGTTGTGGTAAACCTGTCTTCCTTTTTAGATGCCCGGCTTATATACCCAAGCCGGAAAGCCATAAGAGAAGGAAGGGTTTTTGAACTACTTGCTGAGTCGTACCCCCTGAACGTTAGTTGTAAAGTCACTCTTCCTGAAGCAGAGACAGACAACCAGCTAAATCAAGTTCCGTTCAGTGCTTTAGAGATAGATGGGGAAGCCTGTCTTTCATCGCATCGATCTCACCATTTACATAAGGTTCCCTATAATTTATGTAGAAGTCCTTCGTACTTTGCAAATCATCAAGTCGACAGACTAGGTTTGGCTGCTGAGGTGGCAGGTGTACAGTATTCACAATGGCCTGTACCCCCCTAGTTACCTTTGTCATTATGAGGTGGGTTTTGCACATTCTGAGGATTAGGTATCTGAGCTTGAGGATTCAGTCTCTTAGGTTATCTTTGGGTGTTAACAGTAGCAATGGTTAGGTTGACAGGATTTGGCGCTGACTCAAAGGTACTGAAAGAACTCGATGATAGGGTTTTCAGCAATGGCTTATAAAATTGAACTATTAGTCTCGTACCCAAAGTTCTGGGAATCACCTTGATACTCAGTTCCAGTGATCCTAAATCTTCTCCAGATTATGTTCCCGATCCTGTTTCAGATTCTCTTTCAGTTGTGGAAAGAAGCCCCTCCTCTTCGACTGGTCAAGCATCTTTGGGAATACCCAGATTAGTCTGTTGGTCGGATTCTTGCCACCAGTTAATCTACTATCCGAGCTTGACTCTTTGAAAGCCTTGAACTGTGAAATTGATCTCTCCCCTTCTCCCGTTAGCTTGTTCCCCTCCTCCCTTCCCAACCTTCCCAGCCTCCCTTATAGATAGATCGGGAAGTGCCTTAACTACGAAATTATCTCTTTCTGTCACGTAGGGAAAAGATGCTGAGGCCCCTTATCCTTTCCTTTCAAGTCGAATGTCAGAATCAGGTAAGGTAGCTTATGTCATAGGAACAACAGGTGGGGACCTAGCCCCCGGCGACTGAGGGGATAATACCTAGTATATCTATTCTCAGGGATAGTGAACATGATATAGAGTGAGTGCCAAAAGGGATTTTATGAAACTATTCTTTAGTCGCAAGGTTCTTGAACTCAGGCTTAGGCTTAATTTGATCCCGGAACTCTATCTGTTTAGAGAAAGAAAACCTAATCTGTTCTTATCCAGGGCGAAGGCCTACCCTAAGACACCAAAAGATTCACCAGGGTTTATTTCAACTAGGGCTCTTTACACGTCAGTTTGGTTTGAGCCTACAGCTGTCTCAACTTAATGAACTGGACCTTATCTATACGCAATTCATGCCCTATCATGATGAGTCAACAATCCCAATCCCAAGCCAAGCTTTCTCACCCTATTTAGATTTAAGTGCACCGCCTGCTTTCTTTCATGTTGGAATTTCTCCTGCTGTAATATATAGAGTAGTTCCCCTTATTAAAGTTGTATTCTTTCTATTCCTTCCGGAGAAGAAGGGTAAAAGCTAGAAAGGTAAGCATTGTCGTGTCGACGCACGCGAAAAAGGTACAAGTCCACTTCGATAGCCAAGCAATGAGGGAGTCTGAAGAGACTTCCAGTTCGCTGGACTTAGTTTTAGATACTCCAAGCCTCGTTATCTTAATTCTCTTCTGTAACAGTAACGGATTTCGATATTGAATGTACTGGTCGGTTGGGACCCTATAAGAAGACAAGCCAAGCGCTTAGCTTAGTTCGCGGCCCTTTACAAGAGTGAATACCGAAACAGACAATTCCAGATGCCACTAAACAAGTAAAGGACAACAGACAGTATTCGTGGATCGGGAAGACCTACTCTCATTCAAGGAAGCGGACCGGTTGACGACTGCAGGCTAGGGTCCCGTTGAATTTGACCTGGTAAATCCCGCCACAGAGGTCGTTTTCTACCGGGAAGGCATAGAGTCGCATTTTAGTCTGAGTCTGAGCAAACAAACACTCACTTAATCGAAAGCTAAATAATTAACTTTGGAATGGTAACGAAGATCGAAGATCGAAATCCTTCCTTCCATCGTCTGATCTCCTCCTGAGACTTCTGAGCCTCCTAGGATACTGTCGTAAGCCGCAGCCACAGGATTAATATGTGGAAATGGCAAGTACACACTGTGCACCACGATCTTTACGTTGCGGATGACGTCCGGCACCTTAATCCTCACATAGTTAATCCTCATCGGCGCCGAGGTCAAACCTCCACCGGCACCAGAGGTTGTGATAAGCAGCGGTTGGCCTCGTTCCAATGTCGGCGGAGCAGTCCCCACCGAATGATCATTTATTTGACTTTGACTCTTCAAATCCCATTTTTTCTTTTTTCTATTGTTTGTTTGTTCTTTATGCGGGGACAGGATTCGAACCTGTAATCTTCAGGTCATGAGCCTGATGAGTTGACCAATTCCTCTACCCCGCTTCTTCTCTTCTACAAGTAGGCTTCTTTCTTCTAGAAACAAACGACCGATTGAACTACAATCACAGGAGACAAATTATTCTTCTTGTCAACCTTCTTCTCTTACGATATTTCAAAAGAAAGAAGTAGAGTCGTTGGAACCAACAACCGCCAGGATAAAAGTCTTCTTTAGTCATCAGTAAGCTGATTTGAATGAAAAGTAAACATAGGATTAGGTCTCACCTGCGCTAGGGACTTTCATTGAATCAATCTCGGTATGTCAATCGGAAGCTCAAGAAGAGATAGTATCTTCCTTTCAGTAGCCTCTGGTCTTGCAGTTGGGTTTCCCCGCCCAAAGCCTTCTAATGATTCCGTTAAGGCAAATATCCCATAATAAGATATACGAATAAGACGGATCAGACCGAACTGTCAATGCATTCATTCCATCTCCACCGGAATCACCCCTATGCATAGCTCCTTCCCTCTTCTATGAAGTTGAAGTGAAGCAAGCGAGCCTCTCGATTGAGGGAGACCGATCTGAGTCAGTTTATCCAGTATTTTAGGAAATGTTCGGGATAGATTCACGTTTTCCCGGTCTTTTTTATATAAATTAGCGCTTTTGTGGTACGGGTGGAGGGCTATGAGCTCGTTCACTCAATCCCGTGGAAACAACTCCCTTAGCCTTAGTTGGAAGCTAAACCAAAGTGAAGCTTGTAGGCTCGTAGAGAAAGCTATTTTGCAGGTATACCCATAGATCCATGTTCCTGAACAGTCTCGGAGAAGGCCACCAGCACCCGACTTACCAGAATGTCCCGTTGCAGCACCATGCAAGAAAAGGTTCCTCTTGGAAGCACCATCCGTATTGAATTTGAACCAGCCAATGGAAGGAAATTCCCAAAACTCAAGAACCTGAGCTTATAAGACCAAAACAACTTGGACCTGCCGAATAGACTAGAAGACGATATCATAGTTCTGAATGGCGCGCACTACCTGATGATAGGGAGTGCTCTGTCGCGTTCCATTCGTTTCGATTTCATTTCAATATAGGGCAAGTCCTTTTTCCGACAGAAGGAGTGGTCGTTTTGGGTGACAGAATAAGATTCCCCGGATCTCCCTCAATCTCAAATCGACGACGAGAGATTCTACCACGCTCATTTTTACGTAGCTTAACTTCTTCTTGATCCTGCTCCATTGGAGTTGGTTCATTCAGTGTGTCGCTCTCACTTGCCCCAGGAGGCTGAGTACCTTCGTTCCTCTTCCTCAACTGGTTGATTAGGTGCTCCAAGATCTGGATCTTCTATTTCATAAAACTGGAAGTCTTGACTCGCCCTTCTCTCTCTTTCTGTCCCAAGGCGATGTTCAGTCGCTTTCTTAGGCTTCTTTTCAACTAAAAGCCTGTCGTTCGAAAGCAGTCCACTCCGGCTCAATGGTATTTATTTTATATGGCAAACCTCGGCTAATAGAAAATGGACTTTTAAGATTCCAAGGGGAATCAATCACTACTGATAGGGATCATTGGCTCAAAAGTCACTATTTTGTTCTATAGATCCGGCGAAATCCACTGTTTCATCAATCAAATTTGCGTTCGAGGGTTGAAAGCGCCAGAACTTTTGAAGAGTTTTCGCCCCAGGCCTGTCATCCGGGGGATCTCTTTCTGCTCGTCCACTCGGGGATGACCCCTACTGATCTCTCTCATCGGATCGAATCAAATCCACTCCTGAACTCCAGAAGCAAGAACGGACGGATGCCCGAAGAGTTCTACCGTTGACGACAGCAGCGGGAATGGATTTCAAATAGCAGCTGCTAACGACCACCGAGAAGGGCGGATCTGACTAATAAAAGCCATTGCCATTTCACGATCTTTTTCCACCAGGAATTCCCAGCAAACCCTCTACTCCTCTTTGAAGTAAACAAAGAAAGACTCGGCTGTAAGACTGCTTGAAGGGTCAATTTGAAAAAAGTCCAATTCAACAGGCGTGTAACTGGTTGAGCAAAGGACTGCAACTCAATCGATGGCTGGAAACTAGGAATGATCATATGAGAGTCTTACCCTTACTGGCACTACTCCTCCCAAAAGGGGGACTAGGCGGGCTATAAGGTACATAACTAGAAGATAGAGGCAGGAAACTCAACTTCACTTCCTTCATCCCTTGAGTACGACGGGATAGCTATTCAAAGCAAAGAGTTTGATTTTCTTTATGCCCATATCTCGGTTTTCAGTAACTGATGTCAGTGTATGGATGGAGGAAGAAGGTTATTCCAGATTGGAGATAATAAATTGACTAGTTCTTGTCTTCGCGCTACAGAAGCTCAGGCATTCTTTCTTAGAACAGAAGGTCAAACTCATGACGAAGTCTGAAACCCTACTTCTTTGTTGACTATAGAAGCAGTGCTTGGAAGTAAGGCTCGAGGGAGACTCATCTTCGGAGAATTCAATATCCAATCTATGAACTACAGAGCGCTAAACAGACAAGCACTCCCTCATCTAATGTCTTAGTTGCCTAGTAGAGTCAGGAACTCGGAGCCTATCACAGAAGAGCTCCCCGGGGTCCTCTCAAGCGCCGAGGGCTCGATACCCTATATGTGCTTACCGAAGGAGATGAGCTTTATTCTCATACAAACGTGCAAACAATCAAGAAGAAAGAAGAATACGATTCTAACTATCTACTTACCGGTTCCCGTATAGATCCACCTTGCTTCAAAATAAAGAGTCAAAAACGATTATCATGAAAAAAAGAAGGATTTTCTCACTACACGAGTAAGAAGTGACTAGCCGCCTATTCTATATCTATAAAGAGAGACGGATTTAGGCTGCCACTCTACCGAGCTAACCAGAGCAGATGAGCATCTCTTTCAATTGACTTACCGACTCTCCCGCTGCTGCTACTGCTCGGAAGAGAAGGACAAAGGACAGAAGAAAGAGACAGAGGAGTACGCGAAAGTAAAGAGGGAGAAGAGAGTTATTCGAGGCTACTCGACTCGATGGGGAAGGGTGAAAGCTTCCCTGTAAAGGGAAGGGCTTGCTTGTGGCGAGCGGAACCATCTTTTTGTGAAATGCAGATGCAGTGGTCGATTGCCTAGAAAAAAGCCTTTTTCGAGTTACCCCAAAAGAATCTACTCCTTACTCAAGTTCTCAGTGAAGACCAAGCAACATTTCATTGATTCAATTCATTTTTTAAGCCCTTCCTTCGGTCCGGGGGTACCACGCAATCCGTTTAGATATATTTCAGTTGCCGCTGCACCGTGCTGACCCATTCCTATTCAATCTAGAAATCGATAATTGAGTAAGAGAAGAAAATCAGATCTCAATCTAATCGAAGAAGAGCCTCATTACGGAATTGGCATCGAGAAGCTAGGGCCCAAGTAGTGCCTCGCAATCTAGGTCAGGTACATTGCGTACGATCCGCGTAGGCCGGTAAACCAATAGTGTAAGATCCATTCCAAGCTTGAGGTTGTTTCTGACAAAGGGAAAACACTTTAGGAGAGAAATCTTCGATATAGTCAAGTATTTTAGACGCTTAGCCATGGGAAGATACCGTCAGTGATCCATGGATCTCCGATCATCCAACGTAGAGAGAAACATCTTGCGGGCAATTGTTGTGAACAAAGGAATGAATCTTACACTATAGTATTCCCGGTAAAACGATTAATTAGAAAGAATGTATGAACAGTGAGAGCTTCTCAAAGAGGTCCCGCAGAGTATCTAGCTATTGTTTTCGATATGTATGAAATCTTTACTTTAGTCCGGGGGCATCCGATCACTGAATTGAACCCTCGGACGTATATTTTTGACGTCCTTACCAAAACTTCCGGGAGTGAGAAATTTTTTCTCCTTTCCTTGCCTCCCAGTCCTTATTTTGAGCCAGTTGGAGAGCCCATAAAATGGAAGTGCTTCTGTCTTACAGGCATTACCCTCGTGCTCTTTCTGATGCCCGGCTAGTTACAATTGAAGGTGGAGTAGCTTTGCCTTTACCTTAGCTTTTCGATGCCATCTTCGTGAGTATGATCATTCTAAGCAAGCTCTGGCCTATACCCTGATAGGGGCCTAGACAAAGACGGGGACCTCTCTCCGAACGAGGACTAACGACCTACTGCGTTTTCCATTCATAAAGCTGTCTCTCCCAACATAACTTCTTTGTCAATCCCTCGGATCTGACTCCCACTGCTCACTCTCGGGGGTTTTATTCCTTCTTGCTCTCTGCACCTGTACATCTCCCCTCTGGTTCCTTGCCTTGCTGTTCCTTGCAGTAAACCTTGTGGTATCGGCTCTAAACGAAAGACTTTCTCTACTAGTTGAAAGCGGTCGGAAGTGAATTCAATAGCATCATACGCTCTAGCTCTTCCAACACCTGTACCAGTCTGTTGATCAGTAAACGAAAGTTGCTGTTCTTTCTCTAGTAGCTGTTGCTGAGGCAGAAACCTTGACATCAGTCAATGAGGTTCCTAGGAAAGTCAATGATTTTGTTGCAAAAGCTCTTCTTCTACTACAAGCATTCCCTCTTCAGTGGAATGAACTACTGTCAATGAAAGGGCCGTCAATTCCCCATCAACTGGATAATTAGCATCGGAATCAGACTCTGAAAGGGAAGCAGATGCCACAACTACTGTAAAGTCAAGAGTTTCATAGGGAAGGTGACGCATCAAATGCTACTATAGTCGACTCAGTTACTGGTTTTGCTGTATTAGTAGCGAAAGGCTGAGGCGTATAATAGAACAAGGTATGTTCCGGTAAAAGATTATCTGGTTGGGATAGGGATCTCTCCTTCTTCATTTCTCAAGGCCGGTAAGGAATCAAGAAAAGTGGTTGGGAAGTGCCCGGCCATCTACTAAGAGCTACTAGGAGCTAACTAGCTATCTTGGAAATGCTCTAAACCGTAGAATCACAACAGCCTTTCTCTTAGGGCAACAGGGGAACAAGGAACCAGGGAAAGACCAACACAACTTCCTTGACTTCCTAGGCTTAGAAACCCATTCCTATAAACGGGAAAAGCTTACTAACCTTACAACTCTGGAAGGGATTACTTTCTTACCAACTGACATGGCTTACCTGGCTTACCTTACTAACAACTAACAAACATTCCTGGGATTACTTCCTGACAGGGCTTAGCTTACTTACTAACCTTCCTTACACGGAATTACAGGGAAGCCAACACCCGGGATGTTCCGAGTGAAAGTAAAGGTTTAACCGGAACTGTCGAAAGATTACTACAGAAGAACCCATAAGATGTCCCTTACATATACCGATGTAAACAAAGATCTGAACGATTGAGAGAAGGAAGATAGAGGAAAGCAGAAGAAACACAAACTGACCGAGCTAGCGATGTTCCTATTAGGCTTGGAGAACTACTCGGAGGATGAAAGAAAGAGACAGGGAACAAAGCACAGTATACATCCTACTAGAGCTGCTAACCGGTATTCCTCGGTGGTTCCGTCCTTTAAGCTAGGGGAGCGAAAAACACAATGAACCAAGCGGAACAGACGGGATACAGTCACATCAGTACAAACAAACAAGGAATACTAATTAAACAGAAGCTACACTGGGTACGTACTTAGGCTCGGAGGCCGTTCTTCGAGTAAGAGACTAAGCAGGCTTCGCTCCTTCGTTTCGTACAGGTGCTGAAAGTCTAGTTTTCCGTTCATTTCTTGCTTGTCGGTTGGGAGTTTGTTTGCAGGCTAAGGATGTTTGTTAACTCTCCAAGGAGGGCCAATGGAAGGGAGACAAAGTCCTAACAAAATCATAACACAAGGTACCCATTCCATCTATCATATCAGTCGAGTCTCGATCCGATTCGTTCTTATCAGGCGGCAAGAGAGAACTTATGACTTCGCGGATGGAGAGGGATTCGAACCCCCGGTATTCCTAGAAATACTTCGGTTTTCAAGACCGACTCTTTCAACCGCTCAGACATCCATCCCTCGCTTTTGTTCAATTATAAATCTTTTTAAAAGAAAGAAGAACTTTAATGGAGATTTATAGCATCATTCAAGTAAATACAGATTAAGATCGTAAAAACATAAGCTTGTAATATAGCTACACCTAATTCCAGACCGGTTAATGCAAGAACTATAAATAAAGGACCAAGAGCCCCTATAAAATAGAAAATCTCATTCATACATAGCATAGTCCAAGCGAACCCACTTAAAATCTTTACTAAACTATGACCGGCCATCATATTAGCAAATAAACGTATTCCTAAGCTTAATGCGCGAAAACAATAAGAAATTAGCTCAAGGAGTACTAAAAAAGGTGCTAACGGCAGTGGGACTCCTGCGGGTAATAAAAAGCTGAAAAAATGAAGCCCATGTCTTTGAAATCCCACTATAGTAATGCCAATAAAAATAGAAAATGAGAGAGCCAAAGTAATGAGAAAATGACTTGTCACTGTGAAGCTATAAGGTATCATACCCTGAAGATTACAAAATAACAAAAAAAGAAAAGTGACCAAGATGCAAGGGAAAAACATTTGTTTCACATTCCCGGAAAGACCACCTATTTGCTCCTTTACCAGGTTCAGCACGAAATCATAAAGAAGCTCTACCAAGGATTGCCAAGCATTTGGGACTAAGTTTCCTCCTCCCTTTTTAGTAACAAAATGAATCAGAAGTAGGAAAAAACTCAGAGTTAGCAGCATGAACAAAGATGGATTTGTGAATGAGAAATAGAAGTTTCCGATATTCATAGGAATCAATGGGACAATCTCAAATTGGTCAAGTGGGGAGGCCGCCGACTGTCCCACTAGATTCAGAGCTTCTTGAAAGGCTTCCCCGGATACTCCGTTTTGGGTCAAATCATCTACAATGGACTCCATAAAAGGGATATTGTCGCTTTCTCCGTGGGAAGCCTCGGCCATAATCAAGGCCTTTTCAGGATCTTGCGTCAATGCCTCAAACTTCTCGCGTATCACACATTGCAGCTCTACTACACGCTCAGCGTTAGGATTAAGACCCGGATGATCTTCAAAAATACCAGCAAAAGCATCCTGAGTACCGGACGCTTGACCACTCGAAAAGTTAATGGATTGACTCACAGTTCTAGCACCGGAACTTGAATTAAGACTATTTTCATCAAATAAAAAGATTCGTCGCATATTGGATTAATTGATTTCAACAAAATGATTCCCTCCAGACAGCTTCACTCCGTCAAGCCTCTAGGAGTAGTGAAGAACTATAGAAAGTTGTGGTTGGTTGTTGACCAACAAAAGCATGGGAGAAAAAACAAAAAAGGGGGGACATAGAGATATATTCTCTTAACGATACGATATTTTTTTTATATTTCATACGAAATTTTATATTTCAAGAATTTGGATATTTCGACTTGATCTTATTCTCGGTCCTCCTCAAATCACTTGCTTCTCAACTTCTCCTCTCCTCACCTCGTCATTAAGTAGAGACGCCAGCAGAATATTCAATCATGAACCTAGCCCGTTGGATATCTTTCCCGGTACACTGAACACAAAATAAAGATAGCATCAGTACACATAACTCGATAAATCCCCTAAAGTGTTTTCCCTCTGCTAACGTGAGTAATAGCTGAACAGTTGCCTAATGCATGTGGTCAGCATCAGACAAGGTTATAAAATACATCTTTACATCCCGGTCAAAGTAACGAAAAAAGACGAGTTTTAGCAACTTTTTCATACATTTGTGCCCTCTTTTATAGAAAAAACTAACTTACGCAAATAGTAAATGAGAGGACCTTAGCACTTTTCGTTATGGAGTGATTCATCTAAAATTCCCGGGGTTTTGTGAATGAATTCAACTATAAAATCTCAATTGCACGGGATTCGCGATTCGGTGTAAGTTCAAAATTTATCGTGCTGGACGACCACGATTGAGTTTTGTTGTGGATCCAACTCCAAGCGTTTGCGGGGTTTTGGATAGATGGAATACTCTTGCAACGGAGCTTGTCTGTCAAATCTGGTCTGGTATGGTAGCGGTTCACAATGGCAGCTCATTTTCCTGGAATCCGGGTGAAAGATCTTTTCTTTCCAAGGTCTTTGCTTTCTATTCGACTTAGCGATGGAGTCGGGTCGGAAATAAATACTAAGTAAAGGCAGACTTACAATAATACGCAAACAAGGGTCCCGCGGTGTCTTGTACATTCTAAGTACTTTGCCTGCTAAGACGTGACAAACAATCGCTGATTCTTTACTAACGAGCCCAGTAGCCACTAAGGCGATCCGAATGAGGAAACGCCGGAGTGACCGAGTGTCTTCAAAAACACTGCGCCAAGAGACCAAGCGGAGCCTCTCGGTGAATGTGGTAAACAAATTGAAAGCCATATCAATCGGTATAAAATGACAAACCTTTTGGTATGTACCACAAAACACTAAGAAGGACCCCGCCGGTTCTACTCTCCTTGACCCGTGGACAAACGCCACGTGATGGACGGCGCCCGGCTCTGACGAAGAACCAGTAAGATTAGGTATTGCCTAATCCGTAAGGTTGTCATACCCTTATCAGCTTTCTGACCAAACCTCTGTGTTGCCACTTTGGTAAGGAAAGTCCACCAACCGGGCATAGTACCTCGTTAGCAGGACCACTATTGCTCCTTTTAAAGCTTTGTGCTCAAGTGATCTGGGAGGGTGTCAAACCTCCCCCAGCCCCTTATTCAGGGGATGGTGCCAGGGAGTTTGAACTGTTAACAAAAGATTTTCTCGATACAAAGAAGAGCCCCACTCCTAGAATAGTTAGCCACTCAGTCCACAGATTCGGCTTAGTGAAAATAGCCCTAGAAAGATCAAGGTGCGGAAGGATAATTTCCTCCGTTAATGATAGCTATACCATAGAGTTTTCCATCAAGGAAAGACAATGCCTTCTCTTCTCCATCCTCCAGGTACCAGGGAAGAACTCTATATTCCGGGTCCAAGGATGATGGTTGCAACGCCCCGCGCTTCCACCAATAAGAGGTGCGGGGGATGGTGATATCCCTTGAAAGACATAACTAACTTACAAGACTGAAAATGAAAAGTAAACTAACGGAACAAGGCGCCGGAGGAACCCCCTTCTAAAAGTCTAAGAGCTAGAAGGCGGGGTACAGCGGTTGCTTCCTGTAAGATTTGAATAGTCATGGCCTCATGGTCAAGCCAGAAAGGAAAGAAAAAGTCTATATCTTCTGTCCTCTCTATTACTCGCTCCAGGTATTACACTCGTTGGGCTCAAGGTAGCATTACTAAACCTATAAAGAGCGGGATGCTATTCTAAGAGGAATTTACTGTAAAATAGATATCTCTTTGCTCTTCAGCCAGTAAGTCTGAAAGCAAGTCAGTTGTAGGCCAGACCTGTCATCAGTAGTTCTACTTTTGTAGATTGAAGCTTTTATAAGGCAGGAATGGGAGCTGCAAAGGCAGAGATAAAGCTGCGATTGCTCTTGCTCGACTCTTCATGGCACGGTTGGCCGGGAATGAGAACAAAAGGAGTAAGAAGAAACTGGCTAAGATTCAATTGACCTATATAGCAACCAGTTCAACTAAAGGGGCGTAGCGGGCTTAAGGCTGCTAGGGACTCTGGGGCGAGAAGAAGCTTTTCCCGCATTCCTGTTGATGCAGAGATCAGACGAGAAGGCCCATCTCTTTACTAGAATCCGATGTGATAGAAGGAGCAGTTCTAGCTTAAGCCTAAGGCCTAAGTTGATCCTTACTTAATAGAATAGCCATAGAGCTCATCCCCGGTGAAATAGTTGATGATTTCTTGATGGTTGACTGCTATATCTTAATTAGAGAATCCGACTGGGAACGAATACTTTGAGCTCTTCTTCATGGAATTTTTCCAGCTCTCAAGGAAGATTGGATGTAATATTACACAATCTCCAATTTATCTCTTTCTCGCTCGGAAAACAAACAGGTGTCTTTGCCCCGCTCACACAGATTTGATCCTGGCGGTTGTTGGTCCAACGACTTTACTTTTTTTTTTTTTAATTTCGTATGAGAAGAAGGTTGACAAGAAGAATAATTTGAAAACTGGGATTGTAGTTCAATCGGTCAGAGCACCGCCCTGTCAAGGCGGAAGCTGCGGGTTCGAGCCCCGTCAGTCCCGACCTAGTCATAATTGCGTTTTAAGACCTGGTCTAGCAACAAAGTAGAATCATAAGCACACTCCCTTGTCACAACGAAAGAGGGGAGCGGCAGGCCCTTGATAAGACGCCTTTGCTTTAGCGCACCCAACCGTCCTGGTTGAAAGATCGACCCACTCTATCTTTAATGGAATGTCGTCTTTGGCTTTACGGAATGAGACTGAACTGATCTCATATCTTCATCTGATTCAATTGGCTCATCCGAAAGGAAGAACAATTAACCCACCTATATCCATGTGATTAGGAGACTTAAAGGCAACTCGAGTCAAACGAGAGGAGACGTCCCCAGTGATCACGATTCAATTTGTTAATGAACCAGATTTTTTTGGGAAGAAACTGGTCAAAGCAGTCCGGGCTGATCTATGCACAATGGATTCATCTAGGGGTCTATATGCACGTGTGTGTGTGGAGGTAGACTTAAAATTCAAAAAGAGTTCCCAGTTTTGTCTTAATGATGACATCCAGAGGGTCGAATACGAAGGCTTGCATCTTATATGTTTTTGAGTGTGGGGAATATGGCCACCGGATAGAGCTTTGTCCGAAGAAAAACCAGACTGATGTAGAAAACTCACCGGCGGCGAAGGAGGTTCTCCCAAACCCGGATCCGCAAGTCGGGTCGGAACAAAGGCCTTTCGGACCTTGGATGCTACCTCCCAACAGACGTCGCAAGAGGACCACGTGGTCAGCCTAAGAATCAGGGACCACAAGATAGCAAATACCCAAAAGGAGAAGGAAGGATGTTAACAAACCCAGAAAGGTCGTATCGGTCAGGGAGCCAGAAGCGAGATGCGTGCGCACGGGTGAGAAATCAGCCGTATTTCAGCCTAGTGGAAAGAAGACACTCAGTGCTAGCAGGAGTACTTTCTCGGATACGGTCCCTTTTTATAGGTTTGCTGCCCTGCGACACGTGGCAGAAGAGGACTCAAGGACACATGCCAGATCTTTGGGTCGGTATTTCTTCCTTAAGATCTCAACCAACCACCCTTTGGTGGTTTTCCACGACCGAACCATAGGTCATGAGGCATTCAAAATTTGACATGTATCGAGGTCAATCTTTGCACTTTAGATGTAATGAGACTATTTATTTTCAAAGCGACCCGTTGAACCCAAAGCCCAGAGCGAACGACCTTGACAAAGGTCCCATAAAGACCCCTTTTGGGGGGTCTTGTTTCAAGGTCTTATTCCTTCCATAGGAGGACCTTGGTTCCAAGATCTCTATGTCTTTAATGCCCCTTGGGACGTTGAAAGGAGTGAGTACTTGGAGGACTTTGGGGTCGGCCGGCCTCTGTACTAAATCATATTTCGGATTACGGGGAACTCCCTCTCTCCTACGCCTCTCAGTCAAAAGAGTGCGGGTTCCCATCCCGAATCTCCTTAGCTTAGTTGAAAGTGAAAAACCTCTCTCTATCGCCCTTCCTTCTTTTAGCAGTTCATCTCGAGAATCTTGAATGTTTAGCGAATCGATCGTAATTGGTCTGACCGCTCAAGGCTTATCTCTCTATTCCCCTTTCTGGTCTCCGGTCATTGGTAGAAAGCCTGTAAATGGAATTTCTCTCCTCTCCTTTCAGTCGAGTTCCCTCTTTTATAAGAGTAATAAATTACGTTGGACCTCTCCGATGGCCCCATTGCTGGGGCATTCTATCAAGTTAGAGCTGGGGCTTTCTATCAAGTTTTCCTGATCTCTGAGTCCCTAAAGATGCTACCCATAAAGTACTAGCTTTTGACTGTAGACATATCACAGTAAGTCGATAGTGTCCTTAACAGTAAACTGCTGGGTGCCCCCCCCAAAAAAAGGGGGCAGAAGCTGTGAACGATGGATACTATTGGCGAACAGGAACATATGTCGGCTACAGAGAATATTTCATTGTAATCGATGCGAGAATATCCCTTTCCCACCAATCTTGCCTTAAACCGTGGAGAATATGGGAGCAAGCCTACATCGAGCAAGTTGACATTGCGAAATTGTGTGAAATAAATCAAAGATGGATCTTTTTCACGCCCGATTCGAGATGCTTCCTTAAGCGCCTTAGATTCTCACGAGGAGTATTGATCATTGTAAGTGATCCATCTAGTGCATGAAGGGAAAGGCTTGATCTGCTCATTCCCCCTCTTTCTTTGAAGCAGAAAGGCAAAGAGCTGCTTCTTCAGGACAGGAAGAGACCCCCAATCCTATGGATACGATGAACGGGAAATAAACCGATCCTCCTTTATTTGAGTCCCTCGTGGAAGAAGAATTAGCTGATGTAGAAGGTTTCTTTCTTATCCTATCCACCACATCTTTTACATACTCAGACAGACTCCAGCGCCTATTTCAAGCTAAAGAGATCACAATAGTCAATTCGCTACGCCCCTACTCTTTAGACTTAGACTCACCAACTTAACCAATGGCTTAGAGGGCGAAGGACAAGAAAGTCAATTGGCAGAAAAGATTCGCTACAGATCGATGATCAACCCTCATTTCTCATTAGACTGCAACCCCCACTGAAACGAAAGGAGCTGTGGTTAGCCTGAACTTCATTCTCACCCGTTCCCTTCAAATTATTAGGGGAAAGCAAAAGTCGATCCGCTCAACGCCTTGCTCTCGAGACTCTTTCGCTAACTTCTCCAATCAAGTTGAGTGCTTGGATCTTTCTTCAAAGGAATTCTTCCGGAGAGTCGCTCCAACTTAGTTAGAATGGGCCCAACGCTCCTCAACCATAGGAGCCGTGAGAGCCCTCTAATAAGAGAAGGAGTTGTACGCAACGCAGGAAAGCAAGAAAAGAAGAAAAAGCAATTCATGGGGGAAGTCACAGCATCAAAACCAGGAGTTCAAGTAGGAAGGGGTCGGACGGGATCGCATGAGTACGAGAGAAAGCAATTCATGGGGGAAAGAAAGGACGATGCCATTCAATTATGGGACTGATTCTTTGACTTGCTTTAGCTTTCCATTCTTTGGATAATGGTCTAGCCGAGTAACTTGATCTTCCTTTACCATCTATATCTGAATGGACTTTACCATCCATATCTGAATTGAAAAGAAGATTGAAGTAAGGAGCAGGTTCAAGTCATAGTTCTCACCAACTATAGAAGAATAGGGATCGACTCGTGCTAAAGAAGATTGATAGCCAACTACCATCTTATCTGTTCGGAACGAACTCCTATGTCTTATTGGTATGTGATACAAGCATATTAAAGGAAAGAATGCGGAAGGAGATTGGAAAAGCTTTCCATAGGCTTGGCCCTAGAGGTTGTCATTGAGTTGAACTAGCTCGCCTTCTTTCCTCGATCAGAATACGAATAAGATCTTTACTTTTGGGATAAGTGAAATCGTATGTATCCATCCATGGTGTATCTGGTGCTCTCGTATATAAGAGAAGGGCAGCATTTATGAATAATCGATCTCACAAACTATCAATTTCATAAGAGAAGACGAAGACGGATCAAATTGAATAATCGAAGAGAGATGGGACCCTAGCTACGAGTCATTCCCTCTCCTTTCAGTCGAGTTACTAAAAAATAGTACCTCTGACGTCGAATGATCTACTTGCTTGTACTTATCTTTGTCGAGATGTTGTTGGTCTTCAGTCTACCACTCCGTGGGTACAAGATCGCAAAGAATGCATTCCAAGTGAGATGTCCAAGATCAAAGGAACGAGGGTAAGAATCGACGAGGAATAAATAAGATATAATATAAGTTAATGACAAAGCGTGAGTATAATTCTCAACCCGAGATGTTAGAAGGTGCAAAATCAATAGGTGCCGGAGCTGCTACAATTGCTTCAGCGGGAGCTGCTATCGGTATTGGAAACGTCTTCAGTTCTTTGATTCATTCTGTGGCGCGAAATCCATCATTGGCTAAACAATCATTTGGTTATGCCATTTTGGGCTTTGCTCTAACCGAAGCTATTGCATTGTTTGCCCCAATGATGGCCTTTTTGATCTTATTCGTATTCTGATCGAAGAAAGAAGGTTTCCATTCAGTCTCATAAAGCAAGCACCTCTTTCACATAAGAAAGTGGAGGCAGGCTTGGATACGATCTAAAATGATTCCACATGAAAGAGGACCGGGCAATCGCCCTCTTGAGTAATGAAGAAGCGGGCTAGTCCCCGAAAATGCCCGTTAATAAAGCAAGTTGGGGAAAAAATCTTCCTTATTTGATTATAAGGCTTCAGCGTTGTAATAAGCCTTAAGAGCGGGATGCTACTTCAGGTGGGTACGGACGCTCTGTCATTGTCTGATTTTAGGTTTCTGATCACACTCGAAATTATGCAAAATTTGATTTCCGTAATAGCTAAATTGGCACCTGTTCTTTTTGGGATGTTAGGGACTTTTACCGGTTTTTTTGCGGACTAGGATCAGAAGAAGGAAGCGCTATAATGTCAACAGGTAAAAATTTAGTAATATTTTGAATTTTTTTCTTTATATCTTTTTTTAATACGTATAAAGATTGGGCTCTGTCTTAGTAGCCTTCTATCTAGTATTCTCCTATACAAAGCTTCTGGTGGGGAAATCAATCCCTATTCAAGCCCCGTCGTTCGCCTCGTCGGAAGATTCCTTTGCGCTTAGAGTCCTTTCGGAGCCCTGGAGAGGTTTAAATATCGTCTGAAAGGAGAGGAGTTTTTTTTATAACTATATTGGGGGTAGCCCGCTCCCGCTTACAGATAATAGGAATGAGAAGCATTAAGAGCAGAGATAAGCGACTTCCTTCAGTACGGAATAGAGTGGCTCTTGGTGCTTTAGGTGCAGCCTTAGCAATAAGATTAGGAATGGGCCTAAGCGCAGGAAGGGAGAAGAAGCATCTCTGAATGTCTTGATAGAATAGGGAAGTTAGCTAGTCGAAATATGCCTTTGCCCTGGCTTGAAAGAAATACATATACTCTCTCTTGCTTGCTCTTGAATCGACTGTGGGAAAGCCAACCAGAAGAAAGAAGAGAGCCAGGATTAAAAACCTACCCTTCTCGCCCGGGAGGGAAGGAAAGCACCAGCCCTCGGAAGAGCTACCAGGGCACTACTTCATCTATGCTGAAACTCTCCTTGATCTATAGGGCGAATGGAATTCCTCACATAGAGGAAATTAAAGACTTAGCCCAGTCCTCAGTTTCCACTTTATTTTGAAATGAAAAACTTCGCCGACGGAAGACTCGACGAATTAGGCAGATCGGAATATCAGCGCTTATCTCCTTGATTGAATGGCCTCGGAGTGAACAGAGTTGACTCAATGTGTATGCTGCTTAATAGGGGTATCGGTTACCGTGGACCGGAAATCTTGAATCAGTGAATACTTAGCCAAGAATGCTCGATCCGGGAATTTCATTAGACCTTGAATGCGCTCTTGGAGGAAGAGAGCATCGAATCGTTGCTGCTTTTGCTATTGGTCTACAAATCGCTGCAACCAATGTCCCGAAAGTAGCCTTCGTCCTCTTTTGAGTAGAATGATGGGCAATGCAAAAGGAATAGAAGCTCTAAGCAAGAAGGAAAGGCTGCTAGGGGAAAGAGAACTAAAAGAAGTCGACTCAGTCCCTGTACTCCTTATCGATAAGTAAGGTAGGAGCAGCTTGCTGTTTAGTTCCAGTAATCAAGCTAGGCTCTGGCTATTCGTAGATCCGGAGTTCTATAACCGATTGTGCTACTTTCAATCCTTAGTAGTGGGTATTAGGCGAGAGGGTGCCTATATCATAGCTGTTACTGTGCTTTCTGGATACCTTTCCATGCTTTTTAACAAGCCAGCTACGCACCTTGCTCTTCTCTTCTTATAAGCAAGTAGCTTTGATTTGGGAATAAGCTGAAAGTCAAAAAGTAGTATGTATGAGTTGAAGTGAAGGGCGCTAGTAAGTAATAATAAGTAGAGCGGAACACTGTTGGCTGAACAAAAGACGTATGACTTGAGACAGTCAAATCTCCGATCTGTTGTCGGGAAAAGGAGCTCCAATGGTACTTTAGAATAATAGGTCCTAATAGGAGAATGCAAATAATAGGTCCTTTTAGCGGTTTTGAGTTGACTTCTAGTTCTGGACCGATGGGAACTCCTACTCATAAACGACTAGCTTCTTAGCTTCCAGCTTATAACACCTTTTGGGACTCTAAGCTAAGTAAGGAAAAGGCCTTCCTTTCACCAGGCTTTTGAGTTTGTAGCTAGGCAGCTACTCTCTAGCTTCCAGCTATTCTTCCTTCTCTTATGGGACTTGAAGCCAAGTAAAGGCAGCTTGCTGTTGAGTTATAGTCTTTACTTTAAGATATGGGATTTAGGCGGGGAATCTCAGTTAAACAAACTAGTAATCTAATCAGTCATCTAAATCTTAGGCTTCGTTACCTGATTTATCAGCCAGAAAGTCAACTACCTTAACCCCCTTAAATCTAAGTAAGGAGTTGAGTTGTTCCATCTAGGGAGAAAAGGTAAGTAAAGCTGTCTCTTTGAAGGACTTGCTTCTTAGTTGAGTAACCATTGTGGTTGTCCGGGGGAATCGTACTTTGGGATGCGGGCAAGAAGCTAATAGGCTCGATAGCTGCTCAGAAAGAGGGTTTACTTCATCCCCGCCAAGCGAGTACGAGAACCCTCCATCTTCCTGGAAGTTTCTCTGTGATGAAGGTCTGTAGTTTCCATCGGAAATCAGTGCTGTGAGAGCTTAGAATCTTTGAATTGGACAAACGCTCACATCAAAGCTATCAAGCCTAAGTGAGCTCTTTCCGTTGGGAGCTTGTCTCGGAGGAACCGTTAATCGTGGAAGAGGCTCGTCGAGACCTCTCCCTTGTGCTGCTCGCCTGTTGCTATCATCTTGTTGGTAGTGGGTTTCGGCCTGTTTTCATCTCCCAAATCCCTCTTCAACAACTTGTCTAGAGCTTCCCTGACCTAAGTCCTATGGTCGTTGCTTTCTTGCTGCAGATCTGTCACACGAGACTCCAGTGTTGTCATGGCTTGGGTTATCATTTCGATCTGGGTTCCCAGGATCGCCTTTTTCTCCTGAAGATCAGGAAGAACAGTGGGATCTGGTTTCGGTGCCATTGCGTAACCTACGCGTCTGATACCAAATTTGTTAACCCTAGAAGAGAAGAGATAAGAGAAGAAATAGAAAGGAGGAGAAAAAGAGGAGAGAGAGAAGAGAGAAAGGTCAACTGATTTAACTGATAGATGAAAAGACGGTGGCGGAGAAAGGTCCAGCAACCAAAACCATAAAAGAATCAGATGTTGCATCGGTTGCGAATATTGATCCAGTTGATTCATAGGATTCGGATCTTGAGACTGATGCTTCGGCGAATGAAACGGCTTATGCGTATGCAGAAGGATCGGGATCTTCTTGTTTCGGGAGAACCCGTAGCCGTTGGTTCGATAGAAGCTGGATGATATGTTAGTTCGAGAGAAACGATATGTTGGTTAGGAGGAATGCGTTCTTTGCAATCATAGGCTCTGGGACAGATGACTTGACTTTCTAGTGAGTTCATTGTCGGTGTTACAGATAAAGTCACTGTGAAATCATCCCCTGTTGTCAAAGTAAGCGGTGCTAGTTCTGTTACAGAAGGGCTTGATAAATAAGAATCGGTTATCCTAAAAGCCTGGTCGAAAACGTGCTACTCTTACTGAGACTGCTGTTGATTCTCATATTTTGATTTGTCACTTTGCGGATTTGATGCCATCAGAGATTGACAGAGGGCTACCCGTTGATTAACTCTCTCCTGCTTTAGGACATTAACATTAAGGGGAAGACTTCGTAGATTCACTGTGCATTTGTTCTGAAAACAGCGCACTTAGCTCGGGTAATACTAATACATCATGCCCGGCATTCGTAGATCATTCCTCCTTTGCTTTTGCTAAAGACGGCATTCTATTAGAAATGGAATTGCGCAAACCCTATTTATTTCAAAAAGCCCTATTCATGTTTTTCCCCTATTCGCCTATTCTCTGGCCGTGGGTGTGGGTATCTTCTTCTACTAGCGATCTTCTTGTAATGTAAGGGGCATTGGCTGGCTTCATTCCTAGCATCTGTGCGTGGTTTACTATTACAGATTCCCTTGGAGCAAAGGAGAGAGAATGCTAGCAACTTCGAAAGAATGGGGAAGGCAAGTAACTGAACTTCAAGTTGGCTTTTTCTTATCCTCTCCTTTTCAGTCGAGTTGCTAAAGCACCTCTCCTTTCAGTCGAGTCACGTCAGTACCTTGGGATGCTGTCCTCAATACCCTTGAATCCTTGAAGTTTCCTTCAATTTAGGTAAGATAGATTAGATAATGTATCTCCATAGTGTCATTTGCAGTTATGATTAACGGATCTCCATCTAGCTTCTTCAGGGGGGGGCCGCGGTTTGATTGAGACAAGTTTCTTAGAGCCTATCTTTTTACCCGGAAATATTCAGCCAGCTTTTTAACAGGGAAGTAAACAACAAGCGGATAACCCATTCAAGAAGATTTCATAAACTCTATCTTTCTCATATAATATATGCTGATGTGCTCATTTTCGCGGAGAGCTCCGTGCGTAATGCGTTGGTCATCAACCAAGTGCTGAATTAGTTTCACAGCTAGGCGGGTCTTTGGATTAATAAAGCCAAATGTTCCCTATCATTCTCGGCCACCAGTTAAAAAAAAGTAAAACTAAAAATCATTCGTACTCTTGGCTTCCGTGAGGTGCAGCTCCCTCTCAAATACTGGTTTTTTTCCTAGTATCTACCAGATTGAGACACTCTGACTGTCTCCCCCTCTTGGACAAGTTCAATCGCCAAATTTTCAATTGGAAAAGAAGGCTGCTGTCATGAAAGGCTTGCAGACCTCAGTGCTTGCAAGCCTTCACATCTATTGGTCGTCCGCTTTCAGGCTTCCGGAGAAGATATAGAAATCCATTTAATTGAGCATTCGGGATTTCTTTTGGTCAGACCCCGAACCCACCTATAAGATCCATACGATCAGCTGGTCCAATGTAGACCGAAGGATGAAGGTGGATTGGGTTTAAGAACAATTGAGGGCTGGAATAGGACTGCCATGTTAAAGCTTTTCTGGAGAGTAGTTAATGATAATGGGTCCATTTGGACTCAATGGGTTAATTTGAGATATCTCTGGAGACATTCTATTTGGGTGGCTAAGCTTCCATCCGACTGATCTTAGTCTTGGAGGAGTGTCGGTAAGGGAAGATGTGGCTAATATAATACTATAAAGTGTCAGATTTGTAATGGCGAAAGCACGAAGCTGTGGCATTGTCCGTGGCTTAGAAATGGCCCGATCAGCTACAGGTACGAGGTCACTGTTATAAGGGAAAGAGGTCTCCCGGACCCATGCTCTAGTAAGCGATTTAATAAAAAATGGGCATTGCATTGGACCCTTCCTCCTAGCCGCAGAATGGCTGGACAGTGTCTAATGCAAGAGATTGCCCTGTATGAACTCTTTTTTTTCTCCCTGTTGAAGACAGGATCGTTTGGTCTCTCAGCCCGGATGGAAATTTTTTTCTCCAAAACAAGCCTGGAACCTCATTAGGCAGACCTATCCTAAGGTCGACTATGCAGGCATCGTTCGGAAGAAATTGAATATCCCCAACCCAAGCCACAGTATTATCGCCTGGATGGCCCTCAACTCTGGGCTTCAGCAGATCGAGTTAGCAGATTTTATCCCAACCAACACCGTGACTCTTTGTGGCCTGTGCATGCTTGAAGATGAAAGTGCCGAACATCTCTTCAGTGCAGCTATGCAGGGTGGGTTTTTTCTCAGCTCAGTTCGAAATGTAGATATGATCAGCCTGCAACCAACCTTCATGATGTTTGCCAATGGATTCTAAAATAGAAAAACTCAGAATTCGGCCTTTACTGGCCTGATCCTAAAGCTCTGCTTTACTGCAGTCATATACTATGGGCGTGAGAGAAATTCCAGGCGCCATGAAGGGAATCCAAGCTGTAAGCAGAACGTAGTTTTGGAGAATTGTAAGGGAAAAGTCAAACTGAGACTGCATTTGGTTTCCTCTCAGATTAAACTGAGAGTTATGGA